TTAAGTTACGTACCTACTTAAAAAAGAATAAACCTCAATTTCAAGAAATTGTATCTTCTACCAAGACATTTACCGAGGAAGCGGAAACCTTTTTGAAGGAAGCTATTCAGGAGCACACTGAATTGTTTCTACTTGAGGAACAAGTATAAATTTATAACTCTAATTCTATTGTTAGAACAAGAGTTATTCTTGCGAATTATTTCTGATTCAAATCATTCAAAAAAGGGGTTTCTTGGTGTCGCCACTGTAAAAATAGATGGAAAAAAATTGCGTCCAATAGGATTTGAACCTATACCAAAGGTTTAGAAGACCTCTGTCCTATCCATTAGACAATGGACGCTTTTCATTCCTATTTCATTCTTTCGCATTTTCCCTTTATCTTTTTTTTTTTGTAAATGCAAATTTTTTTTTAGGTAAAAAAAAAAAAAAGAATGCATATTCGAATGGATGATGTGTATAGAATAAGGAATATGGGGCGGGTAGCGGGAATCGAACCCGCATCGTTAGCTTGGAAGGCTAGGGGTTATAGTCGACGTTAATTTATCATTCTTAACGTCTCTAATTCAAAACCGAACATGAAAATTTTGTTTCATTCGGCTCCTTTATGGAAAATTGATGTCTTCCCAGAAACAAAAATTAGATCCATAACATCTATGTCAGCTTTTCTTATTAAAGACACCCAAAGCCACTCGCTTTCTAGATGATCCTTCTAGAGAAGGGGGATTCTATTATTTCAAATCCGTCTAATCTAGTTACTTCGTTCCCTATTTCCACTCGAGGGATCCTGAGGAAAAGAATTTAATTTCGTTTCCACCGAGCTAAAAAAATTTGCTGATGGTTCTAGTAAACCAAAACTACCATTTTCTAGCTATTTGGCTTTAATCTTAGCTTATACAAGACAAAAATTGAAGATCTAGTTACGATTGGAAATGCACTTATGTTTTTTATCTTCATCCATAGATCCTTTACTTATATTTATTAATATTAATTGGAAGATTTGATCCAATTTTTTTTTATTATGCTTCGTGACTCTATAACCCTTTTATTCAATTGAAATTGAATTTTGGATACAAATCGTGAGAATTTCTATTTTCCTCAAATATGCTATTGAGGGGAAAAGGATTAAACTCTTTTTAGGAAATAAAGTTTTTTTTTTGATCGGAATATGAAAAACCCGAAACACCCCTTAACTTTTTAAGTTATTAATTGAACGAATCACACTTTTACCACTAAACTATACCCGCTTCATATTCATTATTATATATGAATATACCTTTTGTCGAACAAAGGAATGAGATGCTATTAAGATAGCATCAGACTCATTAAAACTTGAACGTTGACACTTCATCCTCCCCGACCAGAGGTACTTGAAGTCGAAGTACCGAAAGTAAAAAAAACCAAATTCTAATAAAGTTATAATAAAGAAAAAAGTATCATTTTTCACTTGTTATTGTTATAAGTCATTACTGACAGTCTAAAATTGAAGGAATTATTGAAGCTGGGCTATAACCACGACGAATTCCTCATTTTTTTTTTACTTTCCCTTCAACTGACCTATTTTTGAATTCGAACTCGGATTAATTGGATCTTAAATGTTCAATGTCCCTTGAACAAATAAAAGAGTTATGTTATATATGTTATAACATATGTGTGTTTCATTTTTTATATTATATTATTTCTGTATGTGCTTTTTTCCAGTTAAATAATTAACTAAATTGAGAAAAAAGACTCAAAATTCAAAATACTACTTAATACTAATTAATAAATACTAAAAAAAAATTATTAATTTGAATATTCTTTCATTTTCATATTTTATATTATATTTTATAGTGTTTTCTATAGTATTATATTACTAATACTAAGAAATTACACTTGGAATGGAGATAAAAATTATCTTTATTGTCACTTCAATAACTTCAATAACAAGTATCTTTGATTTGATATAATAAAAATAAAAAATGAAATCATTTGATCCATGAAATGATTGATTCATCAGAAGTAATGTAATAACCCGGCCTGGTTAAGTACTGGCCGGGGGAATGGACTTTTCTTACAAAATGAAAATCAAGGAAGTAAGGTTTTTCAATTTCAATCTTTTTTACTTCGCCTGTCACACCACATAAAAAATTTGCAATTTGAATTGGGAGAGATGGCTGAGTGGACTAAAGCGACAGATTGCTAATCCGTTGTACGAGTTATTTGTACCGAGGGTTCGAATCCCTCTCTCTCCGCTCCCCTCGATCGTTTCAGACTTTCAAAATCTTTTTTTTTATTCCTCACGTCCAGGATTACGGCCCGGATCATTAGATAAGAATCCAAAGATGAAGAGAGAAACAAAAAATATGACTACTGTGTAAACAAAGAGTTTGAGAGTAAGCATTACACAATCTCCAAGATTTTTTTTGAAAAGGGAAATAGATTGCCTATTTTTTATCACATACACTATGTTGACATAGTGCCCCAAAAATAAACTAAAAAGAAAATGAAGTCTTTTCTTGAAAAAAGTAATTTTTACTAATTTTTTTTTGTAATTTTGCAATGTAATAATAATAAGAAAAGCAAGATTCTGATTCCTTCATTACCAAAAATTTTTGGTATTTTTGGTCATATCCATTATTTGATGTTGTGGGGTCTTTAGAAAGCCCTTGTTTACTGGAAGGTCAGAACGAGGAAATAAGTTGATCGAAATTTCTCACCGTACGGTTATTCAATATAATACAAGAAAAAGAATTTCTATTTTCGAATGGAGAGTTCATAATGTAAAATTTATAAGATCTTTAAAATTTTTAGAAAATTTGTTTCGTATAAATCATGAATTTTGGGGAGCATTAAAGATTTTATCGAAAACTTACAGCAGCTTGCCAAACAAAGGCTAAGAGCAAAAATAGTACAGGTATGACAGGCATAACATCTACGATAGGATTGAAAAAGGCATAAGCCTCGGGCAATTTGCCGAAGAAAAAACTACTCGAAGAAAGGGTAGAATTAAGACAGATACAGATTAAACTAAAGATATTAAGCATAACAAACATTTCATTCTTGTAGATTAGAAAATTAGATTTTGATTGAGTTCTTTTTATGAGGGAAAAATTAAAAGGTAGGTCAAAAAACCTTCTTGTTCTTCGAACGCTCTCAAATCAAAAATCTTCCCTTTCATTCTCAAATGAGAATACAAGGAATTTTAGTTTCATACAATATCTTAATTTAATTTTATGGAATGATCAATCATTTTTTTCTATATTTTCATGTGTTAAATCCTAGCAGTAATATATTTCATATATATTTGAATTAGGATTGACGAACGACTAATACCAATATTAGTCTTTATTAGTATCAAAGAGAAATTCGAAATCGAAATGGGGCGTGGCCAAGTGGTAAGGCAACGGGTTTTGGTCCCGCTATTCGGAGGTTCGAATCCTTCCGTCCCAGAATGTCTACATGAAAAAGGAAAGATTCTTCTCTTTAACAAATTTATCTTTAAAGTTTGGAAATTTTTTTCTTTAATCTTGGATATAGTGTCACCTTTTGTTCTGATTTTTCTATAAAAAGAAAACTTTTTCATTTAGTTTTTCACAAATGCGATTGAGTGTATGGGTAGAAATACAGATATTTCATTGAATTCTAAATTCAAAACAATTTTGGGGTATATCATTAAGAGACTCCTATTTTAATAGTTATATTGAAGTAAGTTACTTGGGAAAACTCTTTTTCTATGAAATCTGAATTCTCGTATTATGTAATTCATTATGGAATTCTGAATTGAAAGAGAAAAAAGGATCCTTTTCTATTTCATACTCATGAAAACAAAAATTTTTTTTTTTTTTTGAACCTGGGTACTCGAAGAAATTTGAAAAATGTATATTATAAATATAGAGAAATTTATTACTTTTTCGAGTTATTGGAATAGTTTATATTTTTTTAATAACTGATTTGACTCCGGAATTGGGAAATCCATAGGGCCATTCTTTTTAGATTTAGAGTTTATTTGTTCGAGAAGAATTTATTCCATAATTTAATAGAACATCCCGAATTATCTGTTGAAGATTTTAATTAGATTTAAAGAAATGGATTTACTTTTCTTTTTTCTTTTTTAGAACTTTCTTTCCCCCCATAGAATGGAGGGGCGAAAAAACTTAAATCCTTTATAATATAAGACTTTCTTTCAGATAATTATTTACCTTTAGACTTTCTTTCAGATAATTATTTACCTTTCCCCAGATACATACATAAAAAATATTTTGTATCATTGAGCCAATGACTATTCATGATTCCATATTGAATCAATTGCATACCGTTTTAAAATAAAATTTAAAATGAGAGGAGTGTTATGGTAAAACTTCATTTAAAACGATGTGGTAGAAAGTAACGTGCGATTTGAAGGACATAATTCACTGTGTATTCTTACATCTGCCATTTTCTATAGGAATGAAGATGCTCTTGAATCGACATAGTTTGTTCTGTTCCTATTAGGAACCCAATTTGTATTGGATTGGTAAATAGGAATAGTACATGATGGAGTTCGAGCAAAACGTATTGATTCATTTATCGGGGGGTGAATCTAGGGTTAGTAACAATTAATAAATTAAACTACTTTGTTAAGTATATCTTCAATATAGAAATTGAAATTTGAAATTGAAGGATTCAAATCCCAACAAGTTTGAAATAAAATAAATAACATTTTTTATATTACATTACAAGGGAAAAATCGTTCATATTATCTTTCCATAGAAGGAAATAACAAAAAACAAAAGGTATGTTGCTGCCGTTTTGAAAAAGGGGATAAGGATCACTGAAGTAATGTCTAAACCTAATGATTTTAATAAAGTAAAGAGAAAGAATTCCGGAACAAGGAAACACTATTTTCAATTGTCTCAATATTTTTTTTTAGTATAATGATGGAGACTAAAAAAAAATTCGAGACGAAACAAAACAAAAGAGGTTAGAGACGACTCAAGAAATGCCTAAGGATTTACCTTCGGACTTTTTCAGAATTATCCAACTTGAGTTATTGAGTACGAATGATATTTTTTTTTATGTAAGTTTTTTTATGTAAGTAAGAACAGAAAAACTTAAATCATAGTCTAAGTCATAAATTTTTTTATACATTTTACATTATATACAGAAATAGTGGAATCATTTTTTCTCGAACCGTATGAGGAGAAAACCTCTTATACGTTTCTAGAGGGGGTTATTTATCTATATCTATCCCAATGAGCGATCTATCAAATCGTTGAAATTGATGTTCGATCCCGACGAGAAGGAAGATATCTTCGAAAGGTGGGTTTTTATGATCCAATGAAAAATCAAACTTATTTAAACGTTTAAACGTTCCTGCTATTCGTTATTTCCTTGAAAAAGGTGTTTAACCTACAGGAGCGGTTCATGATATTTTAAGAAAAGCAGAATTTTTCAAAGAATTCATAAAATAAATAAAAAAATTAGAAAAAAGAAAGGTAACTAGTATAAATTTGTGTGGTAATTATTTACTCACAATTTCTCTTTTCTTGTTCTATATTATGTTTTATATTTTCCATATTTATTGTTGTGCCAATCCAACACAAATTCTTATTTTATGTAATTTTTTTTTATTTTATTTTTTTCTCAACAATTTATTCATATTGACAATGGTGTGTCGAACAAATATAATTCGATCGTAGATAAATAGATCTGTTTATTTTGATCCTTATTTATTTATGGGTTTTTCCTTTACTTCATTCAAATTATGGGTTTGCCAAATTTACTATTTTTTATATAAGATATATTTTTTTAACGAAAATCAAAAATTTTTTCTATTTTCTAAAAAAGGGGGGCGGTCCTTAAATGTAAATTTTTACATTTTTTTTATCTGTTTTTAATTTAATCCAATCCTATTTTGTTTAATTGATCATCTAATCTTTCCTTTATATTTCTTTTGAATTCAAAATTCAATGTTTTTACGTAGTTGTATAGTTCAATTCCATTTTTTCCACTTGTATATACATATTTATCTGGGTTGCTAACTCAATGGTAGAGTACTCGGCTTTTAAGTGCGATTATGGTTTTTTACACATTTGAATGAAGTAACGAATTCGTCCAGACTTTTGGTAGAGTCTATAAGACCACGACTGATCCTGAAAGGTAATGGATGGAAAAAACCGCATGTCGTAATAATAAGAAAAAATGGAATTGAATTTTCATTTTTGAATTTCTTATTATATTCTTTCTTATTTTTTTTTTTTTTTAAGAAATTCACAGTTAGAGTTTGGTCTAGTGAATAAATGGATAGAGCTCTATGGCTCTAATTCTGGTAAAAATAAAAAAAAAAGCAACGAGCTTTTATTCTTAATTTGAATAATTTCCCGATCTAATTAAACGTTAAAAATAACTTAGTGCCTGATGTGGGGAAGGGGTCTCCTGTAAATGGACCTTTGATTCTTTTTTTTTTTAGAATAAAAAAAATCCTACCATATTTTCTATTATGGATTGGAAACTAATGTGTAGAAGAAACAGTATACTGACAAAAAAAATTTCCAAAGTCAAAAGAGCGATCGGGTTGCAAAAATAAAAAATTTTTTATCCCCTGATAATTTATTTAATATTAATAGAACGAAGATAAACCTATTGGATAGTAGAAGGAGGGAGGAAAAAGATCTGTTGATTGGACTCTGTATTTCCGGGGTATATATTTTTTCATACATGATACATACTCTGTTCTGACCGTATTGCACTATGTATAATTTGATAATACAAGAAATACCTATTGTTTCTGGTTCAAGTAGAAATTGAAGTCAATGGAAGAATTACAAGGATATTTAGAAAAAGGTAGATCTTGGCAACAATATTTCCTATATCCGTTACTCTTTCAGGAGTATATTTATGCACTTGCTCATGATCATGGTTTAAATGGTTTGATTTTTTATGAACCCATAGAAATTTTTGGTTATGATAATAAATCTAGTTTATCACTTGTAAAACGTTTAATTACTAGAATCTATCAAAAGAATTCTTTGATTTCTTCGGTTAATTATTCTAACCAAAATTTATTTATTGGTCACACTCACAACATTTTTTTTTATTCTCATTTTTATTCTCAAATTATATCAGAAAGTTTTGCAATTATTGTGGAAATTCCATTTTCCTTGCGATTAGTATCTTATTTAGAAAAAAAAGAAATACCAAAATATCATAATTTACGATCAATTCATTCAATTTTTCCTTTTTTAGAGGACAAATTATTGTATTTAAATTATGTTTTAGATATATTAATGCCTCATCCCATACATATGGAAATCTTGGTTCAAATCCTTCAGTGCGGGATTCAAGATCTTCCCTTTTTACACTTATTGCGATTCTTTCTTCACGAATACCATAATTGGAGTAATCTCTCCATTACTCAGAAGAAATCTATTTATGTTTTTTCAAAAGAAAATAAAAGATTTTTTTGGTTCCTATATAATTCTTATGTATTTGAATGCGAAATTTTATTAGTGCTTATTCGTAAACAATCCTCTTATTTACGAT